AAAATAAAGCAGCTGATCCAGTAGCGCGGGCTGCAATAAGAGCTCGGTGTCATTATGTTAATAAAAAATGGCTAGGCGGCCTTTTAACGAATTGGTCCACTACAGAAATGAGACTTCAAAAGTTCAGGGACTTGAGAATGGAACAAAAGACAGGGGGAATCCAACGCCTTCCGAAAGGGGATGCGGCTCGATTAAAGAGACAGTTATTTCACTTGCAAACATATTTGGGCGGGATTAAATATATGACAGGGTTACCCGATATTGTAATAATCGTTGATCAGCAAGAAGAATATATGGCTCTTCAAGAATGTATCACTTTGGGAATTCCAACAATTTGTTTAATTGATACAAACTGTGACCCGGATCTCACAGATATTTCGATTCCAGCGAATGATGACGCTATAGCTTCAATCCGATTAATTCTTAACAAATTAGTATTTGCGATTTGTGAAGGGCGTTCTAGCTATATACGAAATCCCTGATTAATAATAAGATAAATAAATTCTTTTTTGAATTCCATAGATTGACGGAATCCGTTACTATTTCTGAATCTCATAAAAGAGATAAAAAACTGGGGATATTATGTGATTAGTTGGTATCTAAAATATACAATTCAAGTGAGCAAGTCGAAAAAAAGACGGTTGAATCAAAATAATTTCTTGTAAAGTTTTCTTTCTTTCAGAGGACAATATGAATGTTCTATCATATTCCATTAACACATTAAAAGGGTTATATGAAATATCTGGTGTGGAGGTAGGCCAGCATTTCTATTGGAAAATAGGCGGTTTCCAAGTCCATGCCCAAGTACTTATTACTTCTTGGGTTGTAATTGTTATCTTATTAGGTTCAGCCATTGTAACTGTTCGGAATCCACAAACCATTCCTACTGACGGTCAGAATTTCTTCGAATATATCCTTGAATTTATTCGAGATGTGAGCAAAACCCAGATTGGAGAGGAATATGGTCCATGGGTTCCCTTTATTGGAACTTTGTTTCTATTTATTTTTGTTTCTAATTGGTCAGGGGCGCTTTTACCTTGGAAAATCATAGAGTTACCTCATGGGGAGTTAGCCGCACCCACGAATGATATAAATACTACCGTTGCTTTAGCTTTACTTACGTCAATAGCATATTTTTATGCGGGCCTTAGCAAAAAAGGATTAGGTTATTTCGGTAAATACATACAACCAACTCCAATCCTTTTACCCATTAACATTTTAGAAGATTTCACAAAACCTTTATCACTTAGCTTTCGACTTTTTGGAAATATATTAGCGGATGAGTTAGTAGTTGTTGTTCTTGTTTCTTTAGTACCTTCAGTGGTTCCTATACCTGTCATGTTCCTTGGATTATTTACAAGTGGTATTCAAGCTCTTATTTTTGCAACTTTAGCTGCGGCTTATATAGGTGAATCCATGGAGGGACACCATTGACTAAGTTTCGAAATAGTCTTTTTTAGCTTAGTGCAAGGTAATCTATGCCTTGCTCGAGATAATCTTCTTCGTGAACATAAATATACACATAAATAGACAAAAAAGTCTATAAGATCTATCTATCTATAAGATCTAGAAGAATAGTAAAAAAGATTACGATATTAGGGAATTGTAAAAAAAAATTAGGTTCTATAGAGCGATTCCCATTTCAGTCGGTTTTATTCAATTCAAAGATTGACCAAAAGAAAATATTAATAAAGAATAAATTACATGAACTTAGATCAACCAAAGACTTATATTTCTATGCAATGATTTAGACTAAGAAATTCGCCCATTTAGATTGATTGTATCAATGTGGGATAATGCTAAATTCTAAATTAAATAAAAGGAAGATAGGGGTTTACAAAAAATGAGATTCAAGAGAAAATGGTTTCGTTAGAAGAGTGGGATCAAACTAGGTATATGTAATATATATAATCGCTATAAGCCAACTTTCCTTTATAGATGTTTCGAAAAATGTTTTTAAAATACGACTGAATCCAAGATACAAATAGTTGGTTTACGTTATGGAAGAAAGACATGTATATGTAATAGTAGGCTAGTTATGTATGAGCTAAAAGATATATCTAATCTGCCCTCCTATTACTGAGAATTGGGGTAGGGATTCCAATAAAAGTCCTTCTGTTTCATTTGTAACTGTGAATTCAATTCAATATTGAATAAAGAAATTCAATCAAGAAAAAGAACGAAGAGTTCGAATTCAAAGAATGGTTCGGAACAAAGAAATAAATGGAAAAACAAAAAGTTGTATGAATTCTATGAATTCACAAAAACTCTGTGGATAGGAACTATAAAATAGATATCGAAGTAGTTCTGATGATTCAATAATATTACTACTTCAATTGGGAGCTCTTAGTTGCGTTACTTTGACTAGATGAAAATCTTATCGATGGAATAATTAAGTCATAATTTATTGGTTGATTGTATCATTAACCATTTCTTTTTTTTGGTGCGAGGAACTTATCATGAATCCATTGATTTCTGCTGCTTCCGTTATTGCTGCTGGGTTGGCCGTTGGACTTGCTTCTATTGGACCTGGGGTTGGTCAAGGTACTGCTGCGGGCCAAGCTGTAGAAGGTATCGCGAGACAACCCGAGGCAGAGGGAAAAATACGAGGTACTTTATTGCTTAGTCTGGCTTTTATGGAAGCTTTAACAATTTATGGACTGGTTGTAGCATTAGCACTTTTATTTGCGAATCCTTTTGTTTAATCCTATATTTGATTTGTTTAATCTAATCCTATAAAAAAATACGTATTTTTTTTTTTTTTATTGTCTTGTACTTGCTGCTTGCTTTTTCGAATTCTATCAAGATTTTACTCCTACAATTATTTATTTTGTTTTATTTTTATTGGGACAATAACCCAACGGGAAGGATTGATTGGGGGATGAGGAATTAGTATACTGATTCACTTTCTTCCTTCCCCTTTCTTAGTTAGTCCAATCCAAACTTTTTTAAGGAAGTGTTGTAACAAAAAAAAAGTAGATATTTCGCAATTGACACGAGATCTGATACCCAATTCTAATAAGTATTGTTCTTAATTAGAAATTTACAATTGAAAAAAAAAATATATAAAATAAAATAATCTAGAAAAATAAAAAAATAAATAGATAATTAGTCTGTCTATAAGATTTATAAAAGAAGAGGAGATCGTATGAAAAATATAACCGATTCTTTCGTTTCCTTGGGTCACTGGTCATCCGCCGGGAGTTTCGGGTTTAATACCGATATTTTAGCAACAAATCCAATAAATCTAAGTGTAGTCCTTGGTGTATTGATTTTTTTTGGAAAGGGAGTGTGTGCGAGTTGTTTATTTCAAGAATAGGCTGGATTGAACCAGCTGCACTTTTTTTTCGGTTAAACTAGGAAATTTAACTAGAAAAGAAAAGGTGCATGATCCTGCGAATTACTCCTGAATAAATTAAGAAATCATCTTTAAGAACCATAGCATTTCGTGATTCATTGGTAAATAGATTTTGATTCTCTATCAACCAATAATGTGGGACCATTAACATGGTTAAAGCTAAACTGTTTGAAGTCCAAACAGAGCAGGTTACTCTTTCTACTAGTATGTTAATACATACATAAAAGGGTTGGAAATTGTTTTCGGTATAGAACACTCATGTCGAAAAAAGATTTGAACCTTTTTTTTTTTCAAAAAATAGGTATTTCACCCATTCCTATCCAATGCTGAATCGATAACCTACACATAAAGTAAAGTCTTTGGATTTGAAGAAAAAAAGAAACAACTTTACTGACAATTACTTGTTTGGTCAGAAGAGTCCTCCGAATATTCCGGTCTTGGATTAGTGATTAGTTTAGGTTTTGGAATCTGAATAATGAATCGAGAAAAGAGGATAGGCTCATTCCAGTCAAAAAAGAGATGGTAATTTCCCATAAGTAATTGAACTAATTGAGCGTGAGAGCCAAATGAATCGAAAGACTCATGTTTGGTTCGGGAAGGGATCATGGAAGTTTTGCAATGAATGGAAAGATAATCTACTTTCATTAAGTGATTTATTAGATAATCGAAAACAGAGAATTTTGAATACTATTCGAAATTCAGAAGAACTACGCGGAGGAGCCATTGAACAGTTGGAAAAAGCCCGGGCCCGCTTACGGAAAGTGGAAATAGAAGCGGATCAATTTCGAGTGAACGGATACTCTGAGATAGAACGAGAAAAATTGAATTTGATTAATTCAACTTATAAGACTTTGGAACAATTAGAAAATTACAAAAACGAAACCATTCATTTTGAACAACAAAGAGCGATTAATCAAGTTCGACAACGGGTTTTCCAACAAGCCTTACAAGGAGCTCTAGGGACTTTGAATAGTTGTTTGACCAACGAGTTACATTTACGTACTATTAGTGCCAATATTGGCATGTTTGGGGCGATGAAAGAAATAACTAATTAGACCTTCTACTGTAGGCATTATTTTTTTTTTCCAAAAAAAAAATTAAGAAATACTCATGGTAACCATTCGAGCCGACGAGATTAGTAATATTATCCGTGAACGTATTGAGCAATATAATAGGGAAGTAAAGATTGTAAATACTGGGACCGTACTTCAAGTGGGTGACGGCATTGCTCGTATTTATGGTCTTGATGAAGTAATGGCAGGTGAATTGGTAGAATTTGAAGAGGGTACGATAGGCATTGCTCTTAATTTGGAATCAAATAATGTTGGTGTTGTATTAATGGGTGACGGCTTGATGATACAAGAGGGAAGTTCTGTAAAAGCAACAGGAAAAATTGCTCAGATACCAGTGAGTGAGGCGTATTTGGGTCGTGTTATAAATGCCCTGGCTAAACCCATTGACGGTCGAGGTGCAATTTCATCTTCTGAATCTCGGTTAATTGAATCTCCCGCTCCAGGGATTATTTCGAGGCGTTCCGTATATGAGCCTCTTCAAACAGGACTTATTGCTATTGACTCAATGATCCCTATAGGACGTGGTCAGCGAGAATTAATTATTGGGGACAGGCAGACCGGTAAAACAG